ATTTCTTTCAGAGGGTAATATGAATGTTCTATTATGTTCTATCAAAACACTAAAAAGTTTATACGATATATCAGGTGTGGAAGTAGGCCAACATTTCTATTGGCAAATAGGAAGTTTCCAAGTCCATGCTCAAGTACTTATTACTTCTTGGGTCGTAATTGCTATTTTATTAGGTTCAGCCATTATAGCTGTTCGTAATCCACAAACCATTCCTACTGATGGTCAGAATTTCTTTGAATATGTCCTTGAATTCATTCGAGATGTGAGCAAAACTCAAATAGGAGAAGAATATGGTCCGTGGGTTCCCTTTATTGGAACAATGTTTCTATTTATTTTTGTTTCAAATTGGTCAGGGGCTCTTTTACCCTGGAAAATTATAGAGTTACCCCATGGGGAGTTAGCCGCACCCACAAATGATATAAACACGACCGTTGCTTTAGCTTTACTCACGTCAGTAGCATATTTTTATGCGGGTCTTACAAAAAAGGGATTGGGTTATTTCGGTAAATATATTCAACCAACCCCAATCCTTTTACCTATTAACATCTTAGAAGATTTTACAAAACCGCTATCGCTTAGTTTTCGACTTTTCGGAAATATTTTAGCTGATGAATTAGTAGTTGTTGTTCTTGTTTCTTTAGTACCTTTAGTAGTTCCTATACCTGTCATGTTCCTTGGATTATTTACAAGCGGTATTCAAGCTCTTATTTTTGCAACCCTAGCTGCGGCTTATATAGGGGAATCCATGGAAGGTCATCATTGACTAGTTTTCGACACAGTCTTTTTTAGCTTAGCCTGACGGAATGTATGCGACGTTTAAGGTAATCCACTTAGGGAAGATAAATCTATACAAAAGGGAGAAATAAAGATAGAGACGATCTAGAGTAATTGGACAAAAGGTTACGACGCGCAAATAAAAAAAAAAGATGCTATAGAAAATGATTCTCATTTCAGTTGATTTTATTCAATTCATCCATTGACAAAAAAAAAAATTGAATAAATACAAAATTACACTAAATTACATGGATTTATATCAATCAAAATCAATCAAATATGGAATATTTCTATAGAATGGTTTGGCCTAACAAATAGGTCCATTAAAATTGATTGGACCTTTTTCGGTGGGATGAAAAAAACGTAAGGGTTTACCAAAAACGAGATAAAAAAAAACGGATTGGTTTGCGTAGGAACGAGGTGTATGTAATATAATCGCTATAAGACAACCCTTGTGATTCTTTCAAAGAATGGAATGATTCGAGAAGCCCGACGACTTTAAGAGACAATATTTTGTTTACGGTATGGGGAAAAACATGTATATGTGATATTAGACATTAACTAGGTATATATGAACTAAAGAGATATCTAATTTGTCTTACTAGTGTGAATTTCGGCAGGGATTTCAATAGAAGCCTTTCCATTTCGTCTGTAATTGTGAATTGAATGTTGGTTGATTGTATCATTAACTATTTCTTTATTTTTGTTTTGGTGCGAGGACCTTATCATGAATCCACTGATTTCTGCCGCTTCCGTTATTGCTGCTGGATTGGCCGTTGGGCTTGCTTCTATTGGACCTGGGGTTGGTCAAGGTACTGCTGCGGGACAGGCTGTAGAAGGAATTGCGAGACAACCAGAGGCGGAAGGAAAAATACGGGGTACTTTATTGCTTAGTCTAGCTTTCATGGAAGCTTTAACAATTTATGGGCTAGTTGTTGCATTAGCTCTTTTATTTGCGAATCCTTTTGTTTAATCAAAAAAAAAACATATTTTTGTTTATTTTGTGGATTTGCTGTTCTTGGTTTTTCGAATTATTTTAATATTTAACTCCTACAATTAAATTACTTAGGAAGAACAATCTAGGGAAATTGCTGGTTTGATGATGAGGATCCAACTCACTTTTTTCTTTACCCTCTTAGTCCAATAGATAAACTTTTTTAGGAAGTATTCCAATTGTAACAAACGAGGTATTTCGAAACTGACCTGTATAATACCTGGTACCTAATTCGAATCAAATAAGTATCAGGCTTATTGGAAATTTCCAATAATTGGAAATTTCCAATAAAAAAATTAATTAAAATAAATTTCTAAATCAATATATTTTTTGACTCAAATTTTTATTTTCTATTTAGAAATAAGAAAATTAATAAAAAATAGAAAATAAATTTTAGTAGTCTATCTATAACTATAAGAAAGAGGAGATCGTATGAAAAATGTAACCGATTTTTTCCTTTCCTTGGGTTATTGGCCATCTGCCGGGAGTTTCGGTTTTAATACCGATATTTTTGCAACAAATCTAATAAATCTAAGCGTAGTGCTTGGTGTGTTGGTTTTTTTTGGAAGGGGAGTGTTAAGCGATTTATTAGAGAATCGAAAACAGAGGATCTTGAAGACTATTCAAAATTCAGAAGAATTACGAGAGAGGGCCCTAGACCAGTTGGAAAAAGCCCGGGCCCGCTTACGGAAAGTAGAAATAGAAGCGGATCAGTTTCGAATGACTGGATAC